CCAATCCCATCAAAGGGCGGGAAAGATTTCTTTTAGAATTAGGAAAGAATAAGAATAGGAAATAAAAGTTAAGAAAAACGGAACTCAAGGTGCAAATCCAATAAAAGAAAGTTCCGTACTGCGTCATAGATTTTCTATCATTTTGGCGGCATGGCCGAGTGGTAAGGCGGGGGACTGCAAATCCTTTTTCCCCAGTTCAAATCCGGGTGTCGCCTGATCAACAAAACAAAAGACTCGAAATATCTTCTTCTATTCGGTTGATATAACTCGCCGAAGTATTTCCCAGCAGAAGTGGACCGTTGATATTTGTTTGATTCGAAGCATCCGGCTGGGGTGGGGGTTTTCTGTAAATCCAGGTATCTAGGATTTAAGGAAATATTATATATTATTATTATATTATTATAATTATTATAATTATATTATTATAATTATAATTATAATAGTAGACGGGTTATCAAGACTTCGAGATTCCACTAATAACTAATCGCTGTACTACTAATCTAGTGTCGAATGGCTGGACCTTGGATTAGATTGGAGAGCCTGGATAGGAAAAAAATTCTATTACAATAGTGGTGGGGGGGGACAGAAGATACTTTATATACGACATATACGACGGACTCCCAAAAACTTCTCAGTCCTCGGGTATCCAATCAATATTCGAGTGGATGGATAATTCACTTTGAATTTAAGTTCTAGTAAAGGGCAAAAGAAAAAGAGAAACAATTTATTTTCGGCAACCCCTAATCAAGAATATACTTCTACTGTCTCCCTATTCTTTCACAGAGAAAAATGGAAAGGGTACGAATTCTATCAAATGGGATTTTAGATAAGGATTTTCCGCTTTTTTTACTTATTCACTTTTACTTATGAGGATCAACAAAACTTATTATTCCTATGCGTTCCATTAAGAACATTCCTCCCGAGATGTTACTATGTATTTTCCTTATGTTTCATCTTTGCTGATTGGAAATCATCATATAGGAATTTTTTTTTTAATAAAAAATAGGTGGATTTAGTGAATTGGTTTATCAATAGTGTTCGATCAGAATCCCCTTTTGACTCTGCACCCCCGATTCCACTATACTATTATTAGTGAGGAATGATGGAATAACTCTTTCATAGTTATAGAAATAGAAATAAGGGGACATAATTCACATGGATATAATAAGTCTCGCTTGGGCTGCTTTAATGGTAGTCTTTACATTTTCCCTTTCGCTCGTAGTGTGGGGAAGAAGTGGACTCTAGGGGTATTACTAATTGAGTTGGGGAATCAAAGAGTATCAACTGTTTTCTAGATCGTTCTGCAACGCGTTTTGAACTATTTCAAACGAAAAAAAATATCTTCATTTCGAATTCCATTGGATTCGGATGAAGTAATCTATTATATGAATCATACTCTTCAATTAAAGAGATATTTCTCATATCTTTGTATTTTGTATTTCGAAAGGGATATAAATGATTTGTTGCCCTGTTTACTGTTACAAGAATTCAAAGAAGAAGTAGTTTTGTTAAGTGTATACGCACTTTCTATGAGAAAGGGTATAAACATAGCGGTTGTCTAACGAGATAATATAGATAGGGATCTTCCCTCAGGCGAGTGGCATATCGCACATTTAACGACTGCTTTCTAATTTTAGAAATTTTATTTATGCTTTATCGACTCACATTTCATATCATGGTCCCAGGCGTTAACTTAAGGTTTACTCTTCCTTTTCGAACTCCGAGAAGTGCCCATGAAATTCCTGTTGATGGTTCAATCAATTACTTCTTCGGAATGTTTACGAATAATTTTTTTTATTAATAGAAATCCCTATCGTTTTTCCTTTAGGGATTTTTTTCTTTTGATAGATACCGAGATTTGTATTGAACATCAGAAAAAATATAGTAACTACCTAAGACATAAGAATAAGAGTAAAACTATTATTTCAGATTGATCGAAACAAATACAAATAGGTGTAGCAAATAAATAGAATTGGGTGCTATGTCAATTCCACATATGGAATTGAGATCCGCATACATATATAATACATACATATATAATATTGTATATTACGACATATAATAATTGTATATTAAGCTAGATTTAGCCTCTACCTTTATTCTAGAGTACAACTTTATACACTACAATAATACCAATAGATCATATGGTCGAAAGATTCATCTATTTCTTTCTACCATACGATCTATCTATTAGAATACTGCGGATTATAGTCCGCTTTTTTCATTTAAGTTTCGTTTAAGACACAAAAATTGGAATCCTTTTCATTTTATTTCGTCAATTTTTGATAAGAACTCAGAAGTAAAGTTTAATTCAAATTTAAAATTAATGATTAATTAATTAATTATTTTGACTGATTGTTTTTACGTAAATGATAAGTAGAAAGGCGGTAGGAACTAGAACAAATAGTACAGTAGCAACAAATGCAAGAATATTTACTTCCATAAGAATATTTACTCCCATAATCTAATCTTTTTTTTACTTCGCAATAACTCGGGATTTAGTCCCATAGCTTTCACTTGTAAATTCAATGAATGAATTCCCTCTTAATCTTAATCTCGCTGGTTTTGAATCGGATGAATATCATGAATAACAATATCTGAGCTGTCAAATCAATTTGTCGTCGAAAATGGAATAGTATAACATAGGAAGTTTTTTTATCCATACTGAATCCCAGCTCGGATTCCGGACCCAATCCCAAATTCCTTTATTTATATTTATCCTCTGTTTCCGTTCTTTTTTTTTTTTTTTTTTATAATCTACTCTATGTACAATGATCTGATGAAGTATCATTAGATTGCCCTTCCACTTCCATTAGTCACATAGTTACAAATCAAAACAAGAAAGAAAAAAATTTATTATTCCATTGCTAATGCTAAGAGGACCTCTGTCCTTTACCCCCTTCCGTAGATTATTCCGTCGATTATTAGCACTGGGTATATATCAAAGGCTCTGCGTGCAATTTGAATGCAATCCATTTTTTAATTAGTAATTGAGGTTATACAAAACCGGGGCCATAAAGAGAAATTGTTTAATCTAGAAAAGTCTTCTAATTCTCTTAGTCTTAGGGGAATCTTGTTAAATTCGTTTTTTACTGTGAATTCCATTTGTGTATGTGTGCCCCTCTCCAAAAAAAAGAACAGAACATAGTATTCTATTCCACGGATCGGTAACAATGGAAAAAAAGGATTCGGGATTTCTTGGAATGCTTACTATAATGCTACGTATAATTGTATTAATCCGCCCATCTCCTACCGCAAAGAAGGTCTTTTTTTTGGGAATGAAATTCTGCCCCTGGCCCCCTTTCGAATTGATTGATGTATTTAGTGGATCCGTCGGGACTGACGGGGCTCGAACCCGCAGCTTCCGCCTTGACAGGGCGGTGCTCTGACCAATTGAACTACAATCCCAGAGAAATAAAATAAGGGATCTAGCAGAAATTTGGATTCTTTATCTCCGTATCGAGTATTTTTGAGGGGCGCGGGGATTATACGTGGTAGATTGGCGAATTTTTGGGCCGAGCTGGATTTGAACCAGCGTAGACATATTGCCAACGAATTTACAGTCCGTCCCCATTAACCGCTCGGGCATCGACCCAGGAGGAATCGCTTGTAAGACTATTGGGAATTCGTGATCTACTTCCTTTACTAGTCCCCTACCCCCAGGGGAAGTTGAATCCCCGCCGCCTCCTTGAAAGGGAGATGTCCTGAACCTCTAGACGATGGGGGCCCGCTTGTCTAATTGTCATGATACTATGATCATAGTATGAAGAGTTTTTTTTAATTGTCAATGTATGATTAGATCCGAGGAATCTTTCCGCTTTTCCTAATTGCAGATAACTTGTTGATTTGTCATTCATATTCATGAATCTCATTAGAATGGGAATTCTCTACTCTATATCTATATATATATATATATAAAAGTGTAAGTAATACTAAAGTAACAAAGTCAAAGTATAGGGTTTTCGGGGAGTCGCTGGTCCAAAACAAAAAGGGGGGTTAAATTCCACTTCTTTCGCTTTCATTCTTTCATTCATTGATTCATTTATTGTTAAGATGAGATAAGAATATCTCACAATAAAAGAAGGAAATTAACAACCAGTAAGCGTGATGAAAAAATTCTACTTGTCTTGTCTCCTAAAAAAATTCAAAGAATTCTCGAGAATTTCTTCATCACAGGATTTGATGAGATACCTTCAAATTTATGGCGAATGGGTAGGTGTACGTGTAAGTGAACTTTATTCTGATGGAAATCAATTCATTCAATGAAAGAAAAGAAATTTGGTTCGGTCTTGAAACAATTCATTACAATTTACCTTAGACTTGCTGGGTAAATCTATTTTATTTTTCAATAAAAAGCCACTAGCAAGTATGAGTCTACCGTATGGACTTATGTATATATACTGTATATACATAATAGAATACTAATAAACTAATACTAATAATAACTAATAATATATATATATTATTATATAATTATATATACGTATTATATCTATACTCTGTATTAATATTGAATTTTTATTAATATTAATATAGAATATCTGTATTAATAATTTATTTTATATTATTAATATAATAGATATGTAATATTATATATGTATATATCTATATATATATATATATACAATATATATATTGTATCCACATAGTAACCCATTCAAGAATTCAATCAAATAAGCCCTTTTAACTCAGCGGTAGAGTAACGCCATGGTAAGGCGTAAGTCATCGGTTCAAATCCGATAAGGGGCTTCCATAAAACTCCAGTCGGAAGAATAGAGATATTTTTAATAAAAAGGGAGAATACATTATTTAATAGAGTATTTTTATAAGTATAAAAGTTCAATAAATTGGAATTTTTATGAATAATGCTAAGTTACCTCTTGAATCATGAAACCGCATATTCCTATTTTCCATTCTACCAATCAAATCCATTGGAAAGAATAGAAATCAACAAAAGAAAAAGTAAGTGGACCTGACCTATTGAATCATGACTCTATCCG